CAGAATCTATGTACTGTGCTAAAGATCTAAAAAACCCATTTTTTTCTTAAAAAAAAAAAAGAATTCACTCTTTTAGAGAGATTTCCTGATTACTAATCCGAAATTTTAGTCAAAAAAGAAAACCCTATTCTTCGTATTTTTACGAAGATATTGAATGCGCCCCTCTCCTATTAATCTATACAAATAGATTCAAACCCATTTATACATAATAGTCAAGGGGCCTTTTAGGATCCGTGATCATAGAAATCAAGGGATATTTTAATCCCTACCAACTTGATCTTGTTCATCATAAAGGTACTGAAAAAAATATGAGCTTGTTCTATATCAATAGTAATCAATATCTTCAAATTAGATGTATATTACAAATAAAATTTTATTAATCTTTTATATATTTTTTTTATATTTACTAATTTAGTTTGAAAAATTAGAAAAATGAATGCATATGAGTATTTGAATTCTTTCTAGATTTTAAAAAAGAATATAAAAATAAAATATGTAGAAGATGAATAAAAAGATTGATAGATAAAATGAAAAAAAGAAAAGATAAGAAGAGACACGACCCCCTCCCAGGTATTTAATAGCTTCACCTAGAAAAAAACTGATAACACCGATTCCATTCGTAATTCCATCAATTAATCGTCTATCAAAAAAATTAGTTATTTCCATCAAGACTCTTATTCCTCCTGTTAAAAATTTTGTATAAAAAGCATCTATGTAACCACAATTATATGACCAATTATATATGATACCTCTAATTTTATCAGCAAAAAGTGTCTTCGAGAATAGTTTACCAAAAGAATTAATTAATTCCAAATTTTGAAAACATGAATAAACAGGTTTATAGAAAAAAAGTGCGATAGATATTCCCACAGAAACTATACTGACCGAAAAAATTGTATCCTGTAGAAATTCAGATAAATTTGGAGAATTTTTTAAATTTGGATGTAAAAGATTTATCGATGGAGTTAACCATTTAGATAATATATCCAAAGTCATTATGGATTGATCGAAAGAAATTCCTATCGCCCCAACAAATAAAGCAAATAAAATTAATAGTAGTAGACAAAATAAAATAACATCATCTGATTCATAAGGATATAAAAAAATCTTCTTATTGGCAAAAATACTGATAAAAGGTTGTATATTTTTTCTTAGATTGGCATTGTAATATATCTTCTTTTTCTTCAAAGAAAAAGAAGGCTTTTCATTAGTAGTCATTCTTAATAAGGTTTCTAAAAAAACACAATTGGTAATTGTTTTCAAACGGCTTTTTCCCCATAGGGAAATTGAGGCGAACGGGTTTGTTTCCTTACCATTATAATTTTTAAAATTTATATTAAAATGACCCTCAAAAGTAAGTAAATAGATTCGAAACATATAAAATGCGGTTAACACTGCTGTCAACCAAGCTATTATTCCGAAAATGGGTGAATACAACCAGCTATCCTTAAGAATTTCATCTTTAGACCAAAAACAGGCAAGGGGTGGAATACCACAAAGGGAAAGTGTACCTAATAAAAAAGCAATTTTTGTAATTGGTATGTGTTTTCTTAAACCACCCATAAGAACTAAATTCTGACTTTTATCAGGAGAATATCCAACAATAGTTTCCATTGAATGAATAACTGATCCAGATCCTAAGAACAATAATGCTTTTGAATACGCATGAGTAATTAAATGAAATAAAGCAGTTCGATAAGATCCCATGCTAATAGCTAACATAATATATCCTAATTGAGACATTGTAGAATAGGCTAAACTTCTCTTAATATCTTTTTGAGCAAGTGCTAAAGTAGCTCCTAAAAATAGTGTTATTATAGCAATGAAAGCAATGCCATTTTTTATATATGGTATGACTATAAAAAGAGGAAGAAGTCGAGCTACAAGAAAAATCCCCGCTGCTACCATAGTGGCAGCGTGGATAAGAGCCGAAATAGGAGTCGGCCCCTCCATAGCATCAGGTAACCATACGTGAAGAGGGAATTGGGCAGATTTAGCAGCTGCACCAATAAATAATAAAGGAGCACAAAAAATAAGGAATAAAAGATTTATCTCATTATTATAGATCAAGTTATTAGATACTTCAAATAAATCTTGAAATTCAAAACTTCCTATTATCCAATAAAAACTTAAAATTCCTAATAAGAAACCAAAATCTCCTACTCGATTAGTTACAAATGCTTTTTGACAAGCATTTGCTGCAAGAGGCCTTGTAAACCAAAAGCCTATTAATAAATAGGAACACATTCCAATTAATTCCCAAAAAATATAAATTTGTATTAAATTAGAACTAATAACTAATCCCAACATGGAAGTACTAAAAAAACTCATATAAGTAAAAAATCTCAAATATCCTTGGTCATGAGACAAATAATTATCACTATATATTAGAACCATAATTCCAACACTCGAAATCAATACTAGCATAATAGAAGTAAGTGGATCGATCAAATATCCGAGTTCGAAAGAAAAATCATTATTAATGACCCAAGACCATATA